TCATAATGTATTTCATGAATCTAAGTGGAATAAGCAAAGTGGATTCCTTGTTGATTAGTTGAGTTCCAATGAAAACCACACAATTGAAGGAAATGTCCGAATTTGCTATTTAGAAAATCAATAAACTAAGGTTTTGTCATTCTAGATATCGGATTCAACGGAAACAATTACAGCAGTAGGGGGGGGAAATCAAAAAACAAGTCGAGCAAAATTATACAAAGTTATATACAAGTTGCTACCCCCCCCCCTTAGTCTTTCTTTAATTGAATTTCGTTTGATTAGACGGAAGTTACTTAAAAACTTCCGCTTTCTTTAAAAGATTCTGAACAGTTCCTGTGGGTTGAGCACCTTTTTCAAGGAAATATAGAATAAGAGGAACGTTTAAATAAGTTTGATTCTTCATTGGATCATAAAACCCCACTTTTCTAAGATCTTTTCCTTCTCTTCGAGATCGAACATCAATTGCAACGATTCGATAGACGGCTCATTGGGATAGATGTAGATGACCAACACCCCCCCTAGAACCGTATAGGAAGTTTTCTCCTCGTACGGCTCGAGAAAAATGATTTGCTTCGAAGTTTTGTCTATGTATGCAATTCTAATAAATTAAATGACAAATGGGCCTAGAAAATCAATTAGACTCTGATTTCAGTCTTTTTTCCTTCCTGAAAATGAAAAAGAAACCATTCGTACTCATAACTCAAGTTGGATAACTCTCAAATAGCTCAAAGGAAAAATCTTTAGTCACTTTCATTTATTGAGTGGTCTTTAACCCCTTTTGTTTTGTTTGTCTTTTGTCTCGTTTCAAATTCTATTTGGATTCTTTAGTCTGATCCAATTAGTGAGACTATCGAGACAATTAAAAAGGTCTTTCCTTGTTCTCAGATCCTTTATCCTTATTTTAAATCATTGGGTTTAGACATTACTTCGGTGCTTCTTAATCCTTTCAAAGTGGCAGCAACATACCCCCTTTTTTTTTATTTCTTTCTATCAAAGAATCCTACGGACAGTTGATTCACGTGTGATACACTTTGAATCGAAAAAGTTTGCTAAATTCTAACAAGTCTTGCTTTTGAATTGGAAACTTGCTCGAATTGGATCCTTTCGATTTCTATATATGGAAGATACGTTTACGAAGTTGTTCCGATTAATTGGCATTAACCCTAGATCCTTGCCCCCGAGAAATGAATTAATCCTTTCTACTCGAGCTTCATCGTGGACTATTTACAACCCAACAAAAAATCGAGTGTAACAGAACAAACAATGTCGAGCCAAGAGCACTCTCATCCTTAGATAAATGAAAATGGTGGATGGAAAAATCCACAACGGATCGTGTCCTTCAAGTCGCACGTTGCTTTCTACCACATCGTTTCAAACGAAGTTTTAACATAATATTCCTCTAATTTGGAACCGGTATGGAATTGATTCAATTATGGAATCATGAATAGTCATTGGTTCAGTTGTACATAGACATCGTAATCTAGGCTTTTTCTTCTATATATGATAATATGATATGAAACGATTTTTCTGAAAAAGTCTTAGCAAGACAGCATCTTTCACATACATAAATAATATATAGATAATAGCAAGAAATCGAAATATATAAACGAATAACTTTTTTAATCTGCATCTTCAAGTGACTCAACAGGATAGATTAAACGATTTCCTACTTTTTGAGTACCAAATAAAGATTCCACTTACAAGCAATCATTAAAAATATTTAATAAAAATAGTTCTAATTGAAATTGAAAAAGTTTCCTATTTAGACATCATTATTTAATTTGATTATTTAATTTGAAGAAAATTGGACAATAAGCATGACGTTTGATCTTCATAGGAAGATAAGTCTTTCTTTTTGAATTGACTCATCATTTTTAAATAGATAAAAGAAAAGAAAAACGAAATACAATTTTTTTCATGAGATGGATAAAAAAATAATCTAAGTTAAGATTTGAATCTTTATTCTTTTCGTCTGATTACGAAAATCAAATTACGAAAATAAAAAAAATAAGGAGGGTTTTTCGTATCTATCAGATAGACTGAAGAGTTGTCACTGTTATAGATATTCTATAATATAGAATTTAAATAATTTAAGGTATCAAAAATCTTTTTCACAAAAACCGAAAAATTATTTTCATTGAAATAGAACGATACATACCATATAAGCGAAATATTTCCTCATTTTCTATATTTTAGATGATATATATTTATAGATTTTGTTTAACATGGGATTAAGTAATATTTCACAATAATCGACTCTTATCATAAAGTGAATAAAAGGGTGATAGGGGAAATCACCCTTGCCTCAATTGTTCTGTAGATTTCCAATTTTTACTTAGAACCAAACACGAAATACCTAAATAAAATGAGATTCAAAGAAAATATATCGGCTCCATAACATATTTCTATATGATATGTAACTTGATCATTTGTTAATGAGATTCGAACAGACACAGATATTAAAATGAATACGGATTTACTCCTATCCACTGACCTACTT